GATGGAATTTCGATTCTGTTTACTGAATCACATGAAATTTTACCCAACTCCATATATATGGAATGTATGAAATACGTATGAACGGAGGAAAAAAGATGATTTTGGACTTAATTTTAGACTTAGTTAAATTGGAATTTCTAAGAGACAGATCCAAACGGAAAGGAATTGATAAATTCCACTTAGAATTATGGAGTTTTTTTATTTTGTCTAGAATAGAAAATTCACTTTATACCATTATTATGATATTACATATTCCAATCCGATTGGATATCAGAAAAATAAATGGATTCGGGATTTGATCCATTCACGGAGATAAAGACATAATAATCAGAAACAATATAACAATAGAAAGTTAATTTTTTGAGTACTTAACTCTTTCGTGAATTCCATTGTTCCAAAAATGATTTGCAGAGAACTCCTTTTTCTTTTTTTCGTAGAATTTTTATTTTTAGAATACGATTGAAGTGCATAAGAAGGCTTGTATTTATTAAACCCGCGCTGCTATAGCTATCTATCCATACATCGCTCTCCTTTATTGCATACTTCTACTCGGGACAGCACATGTCGTACTCTATCAAAAATCAAAATTTCTATTTTCTCTTCAATCTAATCAATCTAAATTGCAGTACGACAAGTGTCCGCCAATTCCCTATAAACGGGCATCATACACAAATAATATACCCCATAAGCTAACTGTGGAACACAACTTATGTTTGGGGTTTACATATACTAATAATTGACATTATAATTGAAATTGAGTTGAGAAGGTTTTTTTTTTTCAATAAAAAAATCAAGACTGATTAGTTATATATCAATTTTGATTTTCTTATATCATTTATCATTAGGGAAAGACAATTTGAGATGTAAATCCAAGAGTGGTTCATGAATTTACAGTCATATAGTTAATGGTTCCAATTTGTTCTGAATTTTGGCTTTTGTAACTGAAAAAAATTCCCATTTGGTTTTTTAATAGAAAAGAGAGGTATTTAGATATTGGGTGTTTTGAGATACTATAAAATTAATTGAAGGGAAGGAGCCGGCCCCCCCCAAAAAAACAAATAACAAATAAAGGGGAATATTTTCATCTATTTGGTATCGTTTTGGCGGCATGGCCGAGCGGTAAGGTGGGGGACTGCAAATCCTTTTTCCCCAGTTCAAATCTGGGTGTCGCCTGATTAACAAAAGACAAGACTCGAAATCCCTTATTCTTTATTCTCCTTTGCTGTTATAACTCGCCGAATTTTTCCCAGCAAAACACACGTAGTCTTGAGACTTTCTTGATTGGAAACAGCTGGGGGTTCCCTTCTTTAAATTAAAGTGCCGTAACTCGTTGTATTTAGGATTCAAGGAAAGATTATAGTAGTGGAAGGGCTATCATATCAAATAAAGAGTTACCGATTTTTTTCCATTACTAATGTCGTGTCTACTGGTCGGGTCTTGAATTAGATTGGATGGATAATCGGCTTTTTTCTTTTACTTAATGATAATGAAGGACAAGAAAAATAAAGAATAGGTATCAGTATTCCTACATATATATATTAGTAGCATTCCCTTTGATACTTCAAAAGAAAAGCGTAACTGCAGTTTCATTTTTCATATTTATTGGAGTCTTTCATCAAGGGTGTTGGGTCAGAACCCCCTTTTGACTCTGCACCAGTGATTCCACTATTATTAATAAACACTAATGGAATAATTCCTTCATATTCAGAGAGATAGGGGACATAATTCACATGGATATAGTAAGTCTCGCTTGGGCTGCGTTAATGGTAGTCTTTACATTTTCCCTTTCACTCGTAATATGGGGAAGGAGTGGACTCTAGAGATACTACGAATTGAGTTGGGGAATCAAATTGTATCACTTTTTTACAGATTTTTTATAGATCGTTTTGCAAAGCATAAATAATCTTTATTAATTATTTAATATATTGAATTCATTAATTTAATTCAATTTCGAATTAAAAAATTGAATTAATAAAAGTATCTTCATTCCGAAATTGTATTGGCTTTTATTTCTGCTGTGCTTTATTGACGCGTTTGCTATCATGGCCGAAGGATTCAAAATCGATAGGATAACCCTTTTCGAATTTCGAAATCCGAAGAAGTTACCATAGAACCCTGTAAACCGCGCAATCAATTACTTCTTTGAAATGCTAAAAAAAAAAGATTACTTTCTAATTTTCTATAAATTAGAAAATAATAAGAGTTGCCTCGCGATTATTTCAGATTGATTGGAATCAACAAAAATCAAATAGATAAAGGAAACAAATAGATGAAGCAAAGAAATAGAATTGAGATACTATGTACATTCCATATATTTAATTGATATTAACATTTATGAAGATCCATATACATATTGTAGATTGATCTCGATTCAGTTTGTATCTTTCTAGATTACAATAATAAAAATGGATAGTATGGTCGAACGATTCATTTTTGAATCGTTCGACCATACTATTACTATCGGATCTTAGAGGCTACTGCGGATTCTAGTCCGTTCATT